TAGAATACGACCCCAACCGAAATGCATACATTTGTCTCATACACTATGGGGATGGTGAGAAGAGATATATTTTACATCCCAGAGGGGCTATAATTGGAGATACCATTGTTTCTGGTACAGAAGTTCCTATCTCAATGGGAAATGCCCTACCTTTGAGTGCGGTTTGAACTATTGATTTACGTAATTGGAAGTAACCAATTAGGTTTACGACGAAACCTAGAAATCAATCACTGATCCAATTTGAGTACCTCTACGGGATAGACCTCAACAGAAAACTGAAGAGTAACGGCAGCAAGTGATTGAGTTCAGTAGTTCCTCATATAAAATTATTGACTCTAGAGATATGGTAATATGGAGAAGACAAAATTGTTTGAAGCACCGACAGAACCGGAAGCGCCCCTTGTTTCAAAGAGAGGAGGACGGGTTATTCACATTTCATTTGATGGTCAGAGGCGAATTGAAAGCTAAGCAGTGGTAATTCTACCCCCGGGGAAAAATAGAGATGTCTCCTACGTTACCCGTAATATGTGGAAGTATCGACGTAATTTCATAGAGTCATTCGGTCTGAATGCTACATGAAGAACATAAGCCAGATGATGGAACGGGGAGACCTAGGATGTAGAAGATCATAACATGAGTGATTCGGCAGATTTGGATTCCTATATATCCACTCATGTGGTACTTCATCATACGATTCATATAAGATCCATCTGTCTAGATATCATTATATACATCCAGAAAGCCGTATGCTTTGGAAGAAGCTTGTACAGTTTGGGAAGGGGTTTTGATTGATCAAAAAGAAGAATCTACTTCAACCGATATGCCCTTAGGCACGGCCATACATAACATAGAAATCACACTTGGAAAGGGTGGACAATTAGCTAGAGCAGCGGGTGCTGTAGCGAAACTGATTGCAAAAGAGGGTAAATCGGCCACATTAAAATTACCGTCTGGGGAGGTCCGTTTGATATCCAAAAACTGCTCAGCAACAGTCGGACAAGTGGGTAATGTTGGGGTGAACCAGAAAAGTTTGGGTAGAGCCGGATCTAAGCGTTGGCTAGGTAAGCGTCCTGTAGTAAGAGGGGTAGTTATGAACCCTGTAGACCATCCCCATGGGGGTGGTGAAGGAAGGGCCCCAATTGGTCGAAAACAACCCACAACCCCTTGGGGTTATCCTGCGCTTGGAAGAAGAAGTAGAAAAAGGAATAAATATAGTGATAGTTTGATTCTGCGTCGACGTACTAAATAGGAGATAAAATCGAGAATATGTTTCTTCGTCTTTACAAAAGAAAAAAAGATAGGAGTAATTAGCTGTGACACGTTCACTAAAAAAAAATCCTTTTGTTGCTAATCATTTATTAGGAAAAATAGAAAAGCTCAACATAAGGGGGGAAAAAGAAATAATAGTAACTTGGTCCCGGGCATCTACCATTATACCCACAATGATCGGCCATACAATTGCTATTCATAATGGAAAAGACCATTTGCCTATTTATATAACAGATCGTATGGTGGGTCACAAATTGGGAGAATTTGCACCTACTCTAAATTTCCGGGGACATGCGAGAAGCGATAATAAATCTCGTCGTTAATGTTAATAATAATAAAGTGAATATGGGTGCTCGTCGTTCATTGGTGGGAGGTTAATCTTATGATAAAGAGGGACCCAGATGTGGAAGTATCCGCTTTAGGTCAACATATATGTATGTCTGCTCACAAAGCACGAAGAGTGATCGATCAGATTCGTGGGCGTTCCTACGAGGAAACACTTATGATACTAGAACTCATGCCTTATCGAGCATGTTATCCTATTTTTAAATTGGTTTATTCGGCAGCAGCAAATGCTAGTCACAATATGGGTTTCAAGGAAACAGATTTAATCATTAGTCAAGCCGAAGTCAACGAGGGTACTGTCGTGAAAAAGTTAAAGTGTCGAGCTCGAGGACGTAGTTATCCGATCAAAAGACCCACCTGTCATATAACTATTGTATTGAAAGATATATCTAAAGATCAAGACTATTTCATATGGTTAAGAAAAACTGGATATGTATATATAGATAAATATACAGATGTTAGAGAGAGGTATCTATGTATGGTAGAACACGAAAGACTAAAATGGGTTAATGAAGAAAGCGAGGGTGTATGGGACAAAAAATAAATCCACTTGGTTTCAGACTTGGTACAACCCAAAAGCACCATTCCCTTTGGTTTGCACAACCAAAAAGTTATTCTGAGGGTCTACAGGAAGATCAAAAAATAAGGGATTGTATCAAGAATTATGTACAAAAAAATATGAGAATATCTTCGGGTGTAGAGGGAATTGCGCGTATAGAGATTCAAAAAAGAATCGACCTGGTCCAGGTCATAATCTATATGGGATTTCCAAAATGGTTAATAGAAGGTAAACCGAGAGGAATTGAAGAATTACAGATCAATGTCCAAAAAGGGTTTAATTCTGTGAACCGAAAACTCAACATTGCTATTACAAGAATTGCCAAACCCTACGGAGACCCAAATATTCTTGCAGAATTTATAGCTGGACAATTAAAAAATAGAGTTTCATTTAGAAAGGCAATGAAAAAAGCTATTGAATTAACTGAGCAAGCAGATACAAAAGGAATTCAAGTACAAATTGCAGGACGTATCGACGGAAAAGAAATTGCACGTGTCGAATGGATCAGAGAAGGTAGGGTTCCCCTACAAACCATTCGAGCTAAAATTGATTATTGTTCGTATACAGTTCGGACTATTTATGGGGTATTAGGCATAAAAATTTGGATATTTACAGACGAGAAATAATAAAAGATTTCTTCTTTTCCTTTTCTATCTAGCAATGGACAAAAAAACCTTTCATTATTTTTCCGTTTAATCAAAAATTATCAATTTCAAATCTTCTAATTCTATAGGGTTAAATAAAAATAAGATTGACCCTTTGGTATAATTGCTATGCTTAGTGTGTGACTCGTCGGTTTTTTTAGTTTAGATTAGGATTAAAAAAGGAAAGGACAGTCCCCTAGTCTGAACTAAGAACTATGTAACTAATAACCAGCTCATTGCTTCGTATTATCGAGATCCAAAGAAACAGTCACTATATGATGTATTGATCATAGCGTTGTAGCAACTGAAATCTTTTTAATATTACATATACATAAAAGAAAAACCAATCTGATCGTGGATTGTGATGTGAAACAAAAAAAGGATGTGGATAAATGGAAGGGGGAGAGAAAGAGAGAAGGAGAATATCAATGATATATAATTCCAATATGTATGGTCTATAAATCATCTCATACAAAGGCAGTGTAATAAAGCATCAATATGGATTCGGCCATAATCATAATTAATCATTAAATGAATCCGGTTCATAGGAAAAATAAATACAAATAAAAGAGAGCTTCGAGTCAATAAAGACTGAGTAGATTGACTCAGGAACAACAAATTGAATTAGGAGCTCCGTTGCATAGTTGAGGCCTAGCCATTAATCAAGAAGTGATGGGAACGACGGAACCTATGACTGCAGAAGATTCCATTGAAAACGAATCCTAATGATTCATTAGGTGGGATGGCGGAAAGAACCAGGAACCTATTCATTTATTCTGAGAGGTCAAGGACTGACCCTACGAATTAAACAGATATTGAAAGAGTCAATATTCGCCCGCGAAGGCCTTATTGGATTGCTAAGTTTTTGGGATTCAATAAAGGTAAAAATAAAAATTCTATAGAGGTATATTTCCAGTTGTATATAGAACCCAAGATATATAAATTTTTACGTGGCAGATTAGATCTCAAAAAATCCTATGATTCAGTCTATTATAAATTCAATACATATTCGTAATATTATGGAATCATTTCATTCGCGAGGAGCTGGATGAGAAGAAACTCTCATGTCCGGTTCTGCAGTAGAGATGGAATTGAGAATAAGAAACAACCATCAACTATAACCCCAAAAGAACCAAATTCCGTAAACAACATAGAGGAAGAATGAAGGGAATATCTTACCGAGGCAATCGTATTAGTTTCGGCAGATATGCTCTTCAGGCACTTGAACCCGCCTGGATCACATCTAGACAAATAGAAGCAGGGCGACGAGCAATGACACGATATGCGCGGCGTGGTGGAAAAATATGGGTACGTATATTTCCAGACAAACCTGTTACATTAAGACCTACGGAAACGCGTATGGGTTCGGGGAAGGGATCTCCCGAATATTGGGTATCCGTCGTTAAACCGGGTCGAATCCTTTATGAAATGGGTGGAGTATCAGAAATAGTAGCCAGAGAAGCTATTTTAATCGCTGCGTCCAAAATGCCTATACGAACTCAATTCCTTATTGCAGAATAGGGATGTGTGCAACCAAAGGAAAGGAGTCTTTGTGATGAAAAAACAAACAACCGCAGGCCTTTTTTTCTAGACAAAAAATATATTTTTTTTTTGCCCTTTCTTCGCATTGAAAGAAACGATAAAAAATAATGATATGATTCAACCTCAAACCCTTTTAAATGTAGCGGACAACAGTGGGGCTCGAAAATTGATGTGTATTCGAATCATAGGAGCTAGTAATCGTCGATATGCTCATATTGGTGACGTTATTGTTGCTGTAATCAAAGAAGCAGTGCCCAATATGCCTCTAGAAAGATCAGAGGTGATCAGAGCTGTAGTTGTACGTACATGTAAAGAACTTAAACGTGACAACGGTATGATAATACGATATGATGACAATGCCGCGGTTGTCATTGATCAAGAAGGAAATCCAAAAGGAACTCGGGTTTTTGGTGCGATCGCTCGGGAATTGAGACAGTTGAATTTTACTAAAATAGTCTCATTAGCTCCTGAGGTATTATAAATACTATATAGAATAAAGACTAATAGACAAGCCCGTGATATGATATAGTAGGGTCTTGGGAATGGATTAAATTAATTTAGTAGATTATGTATCACGTATATCCCTTAACTTTATAATTAATAAAAAAGAAAAATAACGAGCATGTTGATTATATTAAAACTCGGAGGCACAAATAATTATAGTTCATCATGGGTAGGGACACAATTGCTGACATAATAACTTCTATACGAAATGCTGACATGGATAAAAAAGGAACGGTTCGAATAGCATCTACTAATATTACCGAAAACATTGTTAAAATACTTCTACGAGAAGGCTTTATCGAAAATGTGAGAAAACATCGAGAAAGCAACAAAAATTTCTTGGTTTCAACCCTTCGACATAGAAGGAATAGGAAAGGGCCATATAGAACTATTTTAAAACGTATCAGCCGGCCCGGTCTACGAATCTATTCCAACGCTCAACGAATTCCTAGGATTTTAGGAGGAATGGGGATTGTTATTCTTTCTACTTCTCGAGGTATAATGACAGACCGAGAAGCTCGGCTAGAAGGAATCGGAGGAGAAATTTTGTGTTATATATGGTGATCTTTCTGATATCTGAATTGAATTGGTAACTTCCTATATTGCAAAAAAAGAAAAAGAGGAAGGACTGGTTGCCTAATATCACTCCTCCTCCATTAGTTGATACTTCAAGGGGGTTACCTGAAATGAAAGAACAAAAATGGATTCATGAAGGTTTAATTACTGAATCACTTCCCAATGGCATGTTCCGGGTTCGCTTAGATAATGAAGATCTGATTCTAGGTTATGTTTCAGGAAGGATCCGACGTAGTTTTATACGGATACTACCAGGAGATAAAGTCAAAATCGAAGTAAGTCGTTATGATTCAACAAGAGGACGTATTATTTATAGACTCCGCAATAAAGATTCGAACAATTAGGTGTATATTTTTCGACATTATTTTCGTGGGGATACAATACAACTTGAGGTTCAAAATTCCAAGAGACTTATTTTCTTCCAAGGAATAAATTCGGAATTAAGATAAGGAATGACAAATATGAAAATAAGGGCCTCTGTTCGTAAAATTTGTGAAAAATGTCGACTGATTCGCCGGCGGGGACGAATTATAGTAATTTGTTCCAACCCGAGACATAAACAGAGACAAGGATAATCCTTCGAAAAAGGACCCAATGTACAAATAAAATGAAGGATCTGTTTTAACCTGAAATGGATATATCCGTAAATCTCTGACTCATATTGATGAGATGATAAAAGATGGCAAAACCTATACCAAGAGTTGGTTCACGTAGGAATGGACGTATTAGTTCACGTAAGAATGGACGTAGAATACCAAAAGGAGTTATTCATGTTCAAGCAAGTTTCAACAATACCATTGTAACGGTTACAGATGTACGAGGCCGGGTGGTTTCTTGGTCCTCCGCCGGTACTTGTGGATTCAGGGGCACAAGAAGAGGGACACCGTTTGCTGCCCAAACCGCGGCAGGAAATGCTATTCGTACAGTGGTCGATCAGGGTATGCAACGAGCAGAAGTCATGATAAAGGGTCCTGGTCTCGGCAGAGATGCAGCATTACGAGCCATTCGTAGAAGTGGTATACTATTAAGTTTCGTACGGGATGTAACCCCTATGCCGCATAATGGATGTAGACCTCCTAAAAAAAGACGTGTGTAGAAATAAGAATGGAACAGATTTCAAGAGAAATAAATGATTCAATAATCTGATAAAAAATTACTATGCTTCGAGAGGAAGTAGCAGTATCTACTCGGACACTACAGTGGAAGTGTGTTGAATCTAGAGTAGACAGTAAGCGTCTTTATTATGGCCGTTTTATTCTGTCTCCGCTTATGAAGGGTCAAGCCGATACAATAGGCATTGCAATGCGAAGGGCTTTGCTTGGAGAAATAGAAGGAACATGTATCACACGCGCAAAATCTGAAAAAATACCACATGAGTATTCTACTATAGTAGGTATTGAAGAATCCGTACATGAAATTTTAATGAATTTAAAAGAAATTGTATTAAGAAGTAATCTGTATGGAACTCGCAACGCATCCATTTGCATCAGGGGTCCTGGATGCGTAACTGCTCAAGACATCATCTCACCCCCTTCTGTGGAAATTGTTGATCCTACACAGCATATAGCTAGCCTAACGGAACCAATGGATTTGTGTATTGGACTACAAATCGAGAGGAATCGTGGATATCGTATGAAAACACCAAATAATGCACAAGATGGAAGTTTTACTATAGATGCTGTATTCATGCCTGTTCGAAATGCGAATCATAGTATTCATTCTTATGGGAATGGAAATGAAAAACAAGAAATACTTTTTCTAGAAATATGGACGAATGGAAGTTTAACTCCTAAAGAAGCACTTCACGAGGCCTCCCGTAATTTGATTGATTTATTTATACCCTTTCTACATGCGGAAGAACGTGACACAAATTTAGAGGACAATCAAAACATAGTTACTATACCCTTTTTTACCTTTCAGAATAAATTGGATAAACTAAGCAAAAGTAAAAAAGAAATAGCATTGAAATGTATTTTTATTGACCAATTAGAATTGTCTCCCAGGATCTATAATTGTCTCAAAAGGTCCAATATATATACATTATTAGACCTTTTGAATAAG